GTCTGATAAAAAGTGATAAATTGTAAATTTATTAATGGGGTTACTACTCCTTTTACTAAAGTTTTATAGTTTATTAGAATTTAAAATTGCAAATTTTAAGGTGAAAATTTCTAAAGCTTAAAATAATTTATTTTAAACTTTGAAGGTTTATAGTTTATTTAACTTAAAGCTTTAAAATATAATTAGAGTAAATGGACCTAGGCTTATAATTAGTCTTCTTAATTTTATAGGTATTATAATTGTATATAAATACATTTTTTTTTTTGATTATTAATACTAAAGCTAAATAGGTAAGACGTAAATAAAAAAATAAATTGATAATAGCTCTAGTTAGTAGAGGTAAACATAGTAAAATTATATTTATTTTAATTAGTAGGGTTAGTGTTATAAGTTTAGGGAAAAACCCTAGTAAAGGGGGTATGCCCCCTATATTTAGTATTATTCTATATAATATAATTTTTCTTTTTTTTCTAAGTATAGTAGAATTATTTAGGGATGAAATTTGAAAATTTTTTATTATTCTAATTACCATTAAAAGGTTAGTAGAATAGATAACAAAATATAAGGCTACTAAATTAAAGCTTATTATAATAGTAGTGATAACCCACCCTATATGCGCGATGGATGAAAAAGCTAATATTTTTTTTATGTTAGTTTGGGATAGCCCACCGATAGGACCAAATATTAATGATAAAATAAGTGAAGTTATTATTATGATTGAAGTAGTTATATTAATTGTTAAAATTATTATAGGGGCTAACTTTTGCCATGTTAAAAATAGTCCTAAATTAGATCAAGAAATACTTCCTGCAATTGAAGGGACTCAAAAATGGAAAGGTGCTGCCCCTAATTTAATTAGTAAAGATATATTAATTAGCTCAGTAGGAAAGAGAAAAAAATTATTTTGAATTGAGGATAATAATAAAATAGAAGATCTAATGGCTTGAACTAAAAAATATTTTAAGCTAGCTTCAATTGAAAAAATATTTGATTTATTTACAATTAAAGGGATAAATCCTATAATATTTATTTCTAGCCCTAATCAGATTGGGAACCATGAGTTAGCACTAATTGAGATTATTCTTCCTAGTACTATTATTGTAATAAAAGGTAGATTAGTTGGTTTTATTAACATTTAAGAAAGGAGATAAATCTCATCTTTAGGGTATGGGCCTAAAAGCTTATTAAAACTAGCTTACTTTATTAATAATTATTTTATAAAGGGGCTTGATTTATATATATATATTAAATAAAATAAATATTTTATTAAATTAAATTTATTAATAGATTGTTTAACTACCCTTAAATTAGTATACATTTAGCAATAATAATAAAACTTATTTTAAATTCACTTTACTGTTTATTTTTTAAAAGAAAAATTAAAATGAATATTCTATAGATTAAAGTGAGCAAGTGCAAACCCGAGCCTTAATTCTAAGTAGGCCTTTCGACATTTCTAAAGATTGTCATGAGGCTCTCCCTCTCATTAATATATACGTTATCCATATTAATACTAATTTTTTAATACATTATTCCATAATTTCTAGTTTATTTACCCTTACTATATCTAATGTTTTTTTAATAAAAAGGTTAAACTTATAGGGATCGAAAATTTACTTAAGTTAGTTAATTCTTAGCAATTAGTATACATCTCCTTGTAATGATAAAATTTAATTTAAATCTATGTTAATATTTATTTTTAATAAATTCTTATTGATAGTAATCTAATCAATTGACATATATTTTATATTAAATTTTACTTTTTATTATAAACGTAAAAATATGACATTTATTATAATTGTCATGAGGCTCTCCCTCTCATTAATATATACGTTATCCATATTAATACTAATTTTTAAAAACACTACTTCATAATTTTAAAGCTATTATCTCCAATTAAAATTAAAAAAATTTTTTATTTAAAAAATTAGATTAAAAATAACTAAAAATTCATTTAAGTGGATTTGCTTTTCACAATTAGTATACATCTCATTGTAATGATAAAATTTAATTTAAATCTATGTTAATATTTATTTTTAATAAATTCTTATTGATAGTAATCTAATCAATTGACATATATTTTATATTAAATTTTACTTTTTATTATAAACGTAAAAATATGACATTTATTATAATTGTCATGAGGCTCTCCCTCTCATTAATATATACTTTATCCATATTAATACTAATTTTTAAAAACACTACTTCATAATTATACGACCAAACTCATTATCCAAAATTTTAAAATTTTTGGAGATAAAATTTTGGATAATGAGTTTACTTATTTTAAGTTGATAATGAACAGTTTAAATTAAGCTTAAAGTCTTATTATTATTTTAAAGTTTTATCTGGTTAATAAAATAAATGATAGGAGGTCTTGAATTTATTTTATTAAAAAAATTATAAATAGATTAAAGTACTTAGTTAATACCGGCTAAAAACGTGCCAGCCGCCGCGGTTAGACGAGAGGTGTAAAATAAGATTAATATTAAAATAGAAATGATTTAATAATTCATAAATTTATATGTTATATTTAGGTAAAATTAATATGGTTAAAAATTTATTTTTTTTATTTTTATAAGATTAGGTTAAAAACTAGGATTAGATACCCTATTATTCTAATTAAAAATATTTTAAGGAGTAGACTTGGTAGGAAAATTAAAAATTTTGGCGGTATTTTATCCTAACAGAGGAATTTGCCCTATAATTGATAGTCCCCATTATATCTCACTTTATTAAAAGTTCATATACCGTTGTTGTTCAGATTACTTTTAAGAATTTTAGTTTTCTAAATAGTTTAAGCTATTACTTCAAATCAAGGTGTGGTAAATATTAGAGCTTGAGGTGAATTACAATAAGTTAATTTTTGGATTAATTTATGCATATATTTTATTAAATAGGATTTGTTAGTAAAGTTAAATTAATATGTTAATTTGAAATAGGCACTAGAATATGCACATATCGCCCGTCACTCTAACTTTTAAATTAGATAAGTCGTAACAAAGTAGATTTAAGGGAACTTGAATCTAGAAAGTTAAATAAAGCTTTTGTATAGTATCTTATTTACATTAAGAAGATCCCTTAGGGTATTTAAATTAATTTAATTTATAAAATGTTTAGAAATTAATAGGGGTATAAAAAATAATTTTTACATAAAAAATTTTTATTAATAATTTAAGAAAAATATATTTATATGAAATAACCGTGAGGGATTTAATTAATTTTTTTTAAAGCTTAGTTTAATATTTAGTACCTTTTGTATCAGGGGATTTTTAAAGCTTTTATTTTTTATTAAATTTCCCGAAAAAAAATGAGCTATAAATATTATATAAATTATTTTAGCTGTTGCATAAGTTAAAATAAAATATTTATAGGGGTGAGATATTAACGTATTTTTTGTTATCTGGTTTTCTTAAAAATTACTTTAGGTAAGTATTTAATATAAAAATATTTAAATAAATAGATTATTAGGGATAAGCTTAATATTTTATTTTTCTATATTTTTTTAATAGTAAATTTTATTAAGGCTTTAGAGTAGCTTGTTGTTTAATAACATATAGATATTATAATTAATTAGTTCTTTATGGGAGGATTTAAAAAAATTTTTATTTTTAAAAATAATGAGATTATTAGTAGAAATAAATGTTAGAAAATTATAGTAAAATTTTATTAATCTAATAAATTTGTACTAGCTATTTAAAAGGAATTCAGCAAAAAATTTTTTCGACTGTTTATCAAAAACATTTCTTTAAGTAAATTTTTAAAGTAATCCCTGCTCCATGATTAAATATTAATTTAATAGCCGCAGTATTTTGACTGTGCAAAGGTAGCATAATCATTTGGTTTTTAAATGGAATCTTGTATGAAAGGGAAAACGAAAAAAAACTGTCTTTTAAATATATTTTGAAATTGAGTTTCTTGTAAAAATTCAAGAATTATATTAGGGGACGATAAGACCCTATAAAGCTTTATTTTAAGTATTAAATTTTATTTAAACATTATTTATTTAATTTTTAAAATTTTACTGGGGCGGTAGCTTAATTAAAAACTAAGTAAAATTTAAAAATATTGATCCATTAATAGTGATAATTTGATTAAGTTACTTTAGGGATAACAGCATAATTCATTTAGGGAGTCCAAATCGAAAAATGATATTATGACCTCGATGTTGAATTAAAATTTCTTTAGGGTGAAGAAGCTCTAAAAGATGGTCTGTTCGACTATTAAATTTTTACATGATTTGAGTTCAAACCGGTGTGAGCCAGGTTGGTTTCTATCTCTAATATTTAATATATTTATTTAGTACGAAAGGACCAGTAAATAAAAAATTTTTTATTAAAAATTTTGCTATATTTTAATTAAATAATAACTTTGTTTTATGAAGAAAAACTTTTAATAATTTATAATTAAATTTTAGTGTAGTTTAGCACTTTATCTTTTGATGGTAAAAGTAATAAATCATTTATTAAATTTAAATTTATCAAGAAAAATACCTTATCTAAAGGGTAGCTATGATAAAGCTAACAAAGTATATATTACTTTTTTCTAGATTTAATATAAATCATTTTGTCAGATAGATTGAATTAAATTTAGGATTTAAATAGGGATTAAAAAATTTCCAAATGATAAAAATTTATTAATAGATTGTTTAACTACCCTTAAATTAGTATACATTTAGCAATAATAATAAAACTTATTTTAAATTCACTTTACTGTTTATTTTTTAAAAGAAAAATTAAAATGAATATTCTATAGATTAAAGTGAGCAAGTGCAAACCCGAGCCTTAATTCTAAGTAGGCCTTTCGACATTTCTAAAGATTGTCATGAGGCTCTCCCTCTCATTAATATATACGTTATCCATATTAATACTAATTTTTTAATACATTATTCCATAATTTCTAGTTTATTTACCCTTACTATATCTAATGTTTTTTTAATAAAAAGGTTAAATTTATAGGGATCGAAAATTTACTTAAGTTAGTTAATTCTTAGCAATTAGTATACATCTCCTTGTAATGATAAAATTTAATTTAAATCTATGTTAATATTTATTTTTAATAAATTCTTATTGATAGTAATCTAATCAATTGACATATATTTTATATTAAATTTTACTTTTTATTATAAACGTAAAAATATGACATTTATTATAATTGTCATGAGGCTCTCCCTCTCATTAATATATACGTTATCCATATTAATACTAATTTTTAAAAACACTACTTCATAATTTTAAAGCTATTATCTCTAATTAAAATTAAAAAAATTTTTTATTTAAAAAATTAGATTAAAAATAACTAAAAATTCATTTAAGTGGATTTGCTTTTCACAATTAGTATACATCTCATTGTAATGATAAAATTTAATTTAAATCTATGTTAATATTTATTTTTAATAAATTCTTATTGATAGTAATCTAATCAATTGACATATATTTTATATTAAATTTTACTTTTTATTATAAACGTAAAAATATGACATTTATTATAATTGTCATGAGGCTCTCCCTCTCATTAATATATACTTTATCCATATTAATACTAATTTTTAAAAACACTACTTCATAATTATACGACCAAACTCATTATCCAAAATTTTAAAATTTTTGGAGATAAAATTTTGGATAATGAGTTTACTTATTTTAAGTTGATAATGAACAGTTTAAATTAAGCTTAAAGTCTTATTATTATTTTAAAGTTTTATCTGGTTAATAAAATAAATGATAGGAGGTCTTGAATTTATTTTATTAAAAAAATTATAAATAGATTAAAGTACTTAGTTAATACCGGCTAAAAACGTGCCAGCCGCCGCGGTTAGACGAGAGGTGTAAAATAAGATTAATGTGGCAGATTAAGTGCATTGAATTTAAGCTTCAATTATAGAATATTTTCTTTTTAATAATTTCTTTTTTAATAAGTTATATTTTTTTATTAATTTGTATTTTAATTTCAGTTGCTTTTTATACTCTTTTAGAGCGTAAGATTTTAGGCTATATTCAAATTCGAAAAGGGCCCAATAGGGTAGGTTATTTTGGGTTATTACAACCTTTTGCTGATGGGTTAAAATTAATAGTTAAAGAGCAAGTTTGGCCTTTACTTATTAATAAAATTTTATTTTATTTTAGTCCTATTTTAGGGCTTTTCTTATCATTTTTTTATTTAAGTCTTTTTTTATTTTTAAGTGAAAGTTTTAATATGGAATATGGGTTAATCTTATTTTTAGTAATTTCTAGACTTGGAGTTTATCCTTTATTAGGCTGTGGGTGGAGAAGAAATTCTATTTATGGGATGTTGGGAAGTTATCGTGCTGTAGCCCAAACAGTTTCCTATGAAGTAAGCTTGGCTTTAATTATTTTATGTTTAGTGTTATTAACTGGTAGTTATAATATTTTTTATTTAGGGTGTTATAGAGTTTTAAAAATTTTTCTTTTTTTTATTATTTTTTTTGTTTGAATCTTTTCTTGTTTAGCGGAAACTAACCGGAGCCCTTTTGATTTTGCAGAAGGGGAATCTGAGCTAGTTTCTGGATTTAATATTGAGTATGGAGGTGGAGGTTTTGCTTTAATTTTTATTGCTGAATATTTTAATATTATTTTTATATGTATTTTTTCTATCTACTTATTTATTTATATTAATATATTTTTCCCCTTATTAGTAGTAGTTTTAATAATATTTTTTCTTTGGGTCCGTGGAGCTTTTCCTCGCTTTCGTTATGATAAATTAATAATATTAGCTTGAAAAAGTTTTCTCCCTGTGGTTTTAGGTTATTTTTTATTTATTTTTGGTATTATATTTATATTATGGTTCAAAATTTGAAAATCGTTAGGAATCCTTTTATATGCTTTCAAAACAAATGCTTAAACTTATAGCTAAACGATTAAAGTTATTTTAAAATTTTATCTTGAGTAATTATTAATAAGGGGTTTATAATGAAGTAACTAAAATATATTACTGTAAATATTTGTCCTAAAATTAAGTAAGGTCTTTCTACAGGAGATGCTCCAATTCATGTTAGTAAAATAATTAAATTTACTCAGATTCAAAATATAATTTGGTTTATAGGGTAAAATTGTATTCTTTGAAAATTTCTTTTAGTCAATGGGAGAATAATTAATAAAGCAATAGACGCTACTAGAGCAATAACTCCTCCTAATTTGTTTGGGATAGAGCGTAGAATTGCATACGCAAATAAAAAATACCATTCTGGTTGGATATGAAGGGGGGTAACTAGACTATTTGCTTTATTAAAATTTTCTGGATCCCCTATTAAATTAGGGTAGATCAGTACCACTATAAAGAATGCAGTAAGTATTACTGTATAACCTAAAATATCTTTAATAGAAAAGTAAGGGTGAAATGGGATTTTATCAATTTCACTTTTTAACCCTATTGGGTTATTAGAACCTTTTTGATGGAGAAATACGATATGAATTAAAATTATTGCAGTTATAATAAAAGGGAGTAGAAAATGAAGAGTGAAAAATCGGGTTAAAGTAGGGTTGTCTACTGAAAATCCCCCCCAAAGTCAAGATACTAAATTTCTTCCTACGTAGGGGATGGCTGAGAATAGATTAGTAATGACAGTGGCGCCCCAAAAAGATATTTGGCCTCAAGGCAAAACGTATCCTAGAAATGCTGTAGCTATTAAAATGAATAAAATTAGTACTCCTGTTAATCATACAGTTGTAGATTTATATGAACCATAGTAAACCCCTCGTCCAATATGTAGATAAATGCAAATAAAAAATAATCTGGCTCCATTTGCATGTGCAAATCGAAATATTCACCCTAGTTGTACATCTCGTATAATATGAGATAGTGAGTTAAAAGCTAGATTAATATCGGCAGTATAGTGTATAGCTAAAAATACCCCTGTAATAATTTGAATTATTAGGCATAGAATTAATATTGAACCAAAATTTCATCAATAGGAAATATTAGAAGGAGCTGGTAAATCAATTAATGATGAATTGATAATTTTAATAATAGGATGAGTCTTTCGTAGAGGTATTTTCATTAAAAGTTTGATCGTAAAGGGCCCTTAGAAATTTTTGTAATATTTACTACTACTACCAGAGTGATAAATAGGTAGGAGGCAGCAATAGTGATAAGTCTAATATTATTTATTAGTATACTAATTTCTAAAGCTTTATTATTATGATAGGGTAATTTGTATCTAAATGCTATTATAATAATAGAAGTAGCTATTCTTATTATAATAATTAAATTTATTTTTTTAGAGTGAATTGGTTCGTTAGGGGCTAGTGAAGCTATATAAATAAATAAAATAATTAAGCCACCTAAGATTACTAGTATAATTATATAACTAAATAAAGAAATTTTTGTTAGGTAAAATACATTAATAGATATAACTCTGGTACAGATAATAAGTCTTATAATAATTACTAAAGGATGAATAGTGTAAGCTCTTAATATTAATAAGGTGTTAATAATTATTAGTCTAATTTAATTTAAGAGATAGTTAAAATAATATTAATTTTGGAGATTAAAGTAGCTAAGTAGTATGGCTCTCTTAATTAAAGCTTAAAGAAATATTTCGACTTTAGTTTACAAAACTAATGTTTTTTTTAAACTATTTAAGCTAATAATGATAATTTTAAATTTTTATATTTTTTCTATGTTTATAGGGGGGTTGATTTGCATAGTTTTAAGTCACTATCATTTGTTAGTAATGGTCTTAAGATTAGAATTTTTAATACTTTCAATTTATTACTCTCTAAGCTTAAGAATAGGAGGGGGTATAAATAATTGTCTATTAATAATATTATATTTATTTGTTGTAGTTTGTGAAGGGAGTTTAGGGATGGGTCTTTTAGTTTCTTTAGTCAAAGGGTTTGGGGCTGATTTATTTGGTTTATTAAATTTATTGCGATGTTAGCTTTTTTAATATATAATTTTATTTTGATTTTTTTAACTCCTTTTCTAACCTTTTTAAATTTTTTATCTCTTCTAAGAATTTCTTTATTTTTATGGGTATTTTATTTCCCTTTAGAAGAGGGTGTTTTAAATTTATCTTTAATTTTTGGGGTTGATACTCTAAGATATGCCTTAGTATACTTAACTTTATGAATTATTTATTTAGGCTTGTTATCTAGTTGAAATTTAAGTAAAGAGGGGTATAATTTTTCTTTATTTCTTTTTTTAGTATGCTTATTAATGGTCACATTATTATTTACTTTTTTAACCTATAATGCTATATTATTCTATTTTTTTTTTGAGGCATCTTTAGTTCCTTTATTAATATTAATTATTGGTTATGGTTATCAGCCTGAGAAATTAAGGGCAGGTATATATATACTTTTTTATACAATGTTTGGTTCTCTTCCTTTATTAGTGGGTTTACTTATAATAATAGAATTGGGGGGCTTAAATTTTTTTTATTATAATATATTTTCTCAAGAGCTTTATAGTTATTTATTTTTTTTAATTTATTTTGCATTTTTAATTAAATTACCAGGGTATTTAGTGCATTTATGGTTACCTAAAGCTCATGTTGAGGCCCCTGTTTTTGGTTCTATAATTTTAGCGGGAGTAATATTAAAAATAGGGGGGTATGGTATATTACGTTTAATTTCCTTATTTACAGGATTTTTAGTTATGTATGGAGATTTGATTTTATCCTTTTTTTTAGGGGGGGGTGTCATTATAAGATTTGTTTGTTTATCCCAAAGAGATTTGAAGGCTTTAGTAGCTTATTCTTCTGTAGGGCATATAAGTATATTTTTAGGAGGTTTGTTAAGTTTAAGTAATTATGGGTATATAGGTGCTTTACTAATTATATTAGCACATGGGTTTACTTCCTCTGGGTTATTTAGTATTGTTAATATAGTCTATGAGCGAATTCATACCCGCAGACTTTTAATAATTCGTGGTTTAACATTAGTTCTCCCTAGTATTTCTTTTTTATGATTTATTTTGAGTTTAAGAAATATAGCAGCCCCCCCATTTTTGAATTTATTAGGGGAGTTATATTTATCTTTTGGTATTGTTAGTTTTAGTTTGTGGTATATAGTACCTTTAGGGTTTATATTTTTTTTAGCTGCTAGTTATTCTTTATATATATACTCTATTAGCCAGCATGGTAAGTTTTGATTATTTTCTAATTTTTATCCATTGGATATTAAGGAGTATTTAATTTTATGGGGACATATTTACCCCTTATTAGTATTAATACTAAATATTAATTTGATAGTTTAAAATTAGAATAGTTTAATTTAAAATTTTAATTTGTGGAGTTAAAGATGTAGTATTACGTTACTTCTAATAGTGTCTATTTTTTTGATACTAGCTAGTTTTCTGATTAATTTTTTTTTTTTTTTTTTTTTTTGGGCTTTGTATTTATTATTATTTAATAAGATTTATTTATACGAATATGAACTTTTTTCTCATGTTAGAAGAGGGGGTTTTATTTTATTATTAGATTGGTTAGGGGTAATATTTTTTTCTATTGTTTTATTAATTTCAAGTTTAGTATTTATTTATAGAAATTCTTATATAAGAGGGGATTTATATAGGGTACGATTTTCTAGTTTAGTAATTATATTTATTTTATCAATAGGATTACTAGTGTTAAGTCCTAATTTAATAAGTTTATTATTAGGGTGAGATGGGTTAGGTTTAATTTCATATGCTCTAGTAATTTATTATCAGAATGTACGTTCTTTTAATGCAGGGATATTAACAGTATTAAGAAATCGTTTAGGGGATATTGGTATTTTATTAGGTATTGTTGCTTTAGTAAATTTAGGGTCATGAAATTTTATTTTTTTAGATATTATAAATTTTAATTATTTATTAGTATGATTATTATGCTGCGTAGTTTTTGCTGCTATGACTAAGAGCGCTCAGATTCCTTTTTCTGCTTGACTCCCTGCAGCAATAGCTGCCCCCACCCCTGTTTCATCATTAGTGCATTCTTCTACCTTAGTAACAGCAGGGGTTTTTTTGTTAATTCGTTTTCACGATTTTTTTTTACATTTTTTTTTTAGCCAATGAATATTATTAGTTTCTTTATTAACTTTATTAATATCTGGGGTAGGGGCATGTTTAGAAATGGATTTTAAAAAAGTAATTGCTCTTTCTACTTTAAGTCAGTTAGCTTTAATAATGTTTAGCCTTTCTATTGGGTTATGGGAATTAGCTTATTTTCATATATTAACTCATGCTATTTTTAAAGCTCTTTTATTTTTATGTGCAGGTTCTTTAATCCATTCAATAGGGGGTTTACAAGATATTCGTATTTTGGGGGGTGTATTAAGATTTTCTCCTAGTCTAGGTTATGGGATATTATTAAGATTTTTAAGTTTAGCAGGAGTTCCTTTTAGTTGTGGATTTTACTCTAAGGATTTAATTATTGAAATTTTTTTAATAATAGATAAAAATTTAATTTATTTTATTTTATTTTTTTTAGGTGTTTTTTGTACTCTTATTTATAGTTTTCGTTTGGTGTATATACTTTTAATTAAGGGTTATGGGGGGTTTAGTTATTATATATATCATGAAGATTTATTTATAAATTTTTCTATTATTTTATTAGCTATATGAGGGGTATTTTTTGGGGGAATAATAAGTTGGTTATTATTTGATTATAGAAATTTAATTATATTATTATTTTTTTTAAAGTTATTTACTTTTAGAGGTTTATGTTTAATTTTTTGAATATTATTAGTTTTTTTAGTCCCTTTAAAATTTTTTGTAAGCTTAAGGTTAAATTTTGTTTATTTTTATTTTGTGTTAATGTGGTATCTAAGCTTAATTAGATCTTTTATTTTTTCTAATTTATATCGTTACTTAGGTTTAAAAATGTTTAAGGGAGATATAGGCTGGGGAGAAGTATTAGGAGGGGTAGGTTTATCTAGATTTTTTTTAAACCTAAAATTTATTCAAGATATACAGTATAATTTATTAACATCTCAGTTTATTATTATTTTATTTTTATTTTCATTAATATTTTTAATTTAAATTTATTTATGTAGTTAAAATTATAATATGATTTTGAAGCAATCAAGGTAGAAAAGTTTTCTTATAAATATTTCTAACAATATATGTAATTTAATCTTGAAAAGATTATGTGTTATTTATATTTACACTATAGAAAAAGAAACTATGTTAAAATATTGTAACATAATTAAAGTTAGCGGCTTTAAATTTTTAGTTTCTTTAATAAGGATTAGTACCATTTTTCTTATTAACATTAAGATACCTCTATTTTGGTTTTTATTAAAATAAGAAATTTAATTTCAATTTTTCAGGCCGAAACTGAATGTGATTTTTCACTTTTATTAAAAAATTAATTTTAAAAGGCTAGGTGCTACCACGATTTCTAAATGCAAATTAGATTTTATTTGTTTTAAATACTAACCTAGAATAATAAACTTACACTCATTTTAATCTTCCTTCATTTCATTCATGAAGTAACCCTAAAAAAATAATAATAATAAGGGTAGAGATAGAAACTCTTAGTTTTCATGATGTTGTTAAGAATAAGGGGGTGGGTATAATTAGAATAATTTCGACATCAAAAATAATGAAAATTAAAGTAATCAAAAAAAATTGTAATGAAAAAGGGGTACGTGATTTTTGTGAGGGGTTAAATCCACATTCAAAAGGAGAATTTTTTTCATTTGTTATATAGTGTATCCTTGCTAGATTTGAAGATAGAATTATGATAGCTATTCTTATTAATATTGTTAAGTAAAAATATGTTATTGTAATTATTTATTTTATTTTAAATCTTTTTAGTTGGAAGCTAAATGTACTAGTTATTTATACTAAATAAATATCCCCCCCATCAATAGATTAATGAATATAATAATAGTCATACTACATCAACAAAGTGTCAGTACCATGCCGCAGCTTCGAAACCAAAGTGATGGGATATAGAAAAATGTAATTTGTTTAATCGTATTATTGTAATGAATAGGAATGTTGTCCCTACAATTACATGAAGCCCGTGGAATCCTGTTGAAATAAAAAAAGTTGATCCGTAAATTGAATCTGCTACTGAGAATGGTGCTTCTATGTATTCTCATCCTTGAAGTATTGTAAAATAAACCCCTAATAGAATTGTTATTATTAATGATTTTTTAGCTTGTGTTAAATTATTATTTAAAATTCTATGGTGAGTTCAAGTAATAGAAATACCGGATGAAATTAGAATTGTTGTATTTAGTAAAGGGATTTGTATAGGGTTAAAAGGTTCAATTCCTTTAGGGGGCCATATTATCCCAATTTCAATATTAGGGGAAAGACTTCTATGCAAGAATGCTCAAAAAAAAGATACAAAGAATAGTACTTCGGAAACAATAAATAAAATTATTCCTCATTGTAGGCCTATTATAACTTTTTTTGTATGATTACCTTGCAAAGTGCTTTCTCGTGAAATGTCTCGTCATCACTGGTAGCTTGTAATAATTAAGATTATTAATCCTAGTATAATTAATAAAGGAGATTTAATGTGGATTCATCTGGCTATACCAGATGTTAAGAATAGTGAGCCTAAAGCGGCTGTTAAAGGTCATGGTCTTTGATCAACAATGTGGAAAGGGTGAAAATTTTTCATTTAATGGATTTCTGTTGTGTATAATGAAATTAGGATAATAAAAACATACCCTTGGATTATAGCTACTGCTAATTCTAGTGTTATTAATAATAATTGTGTATTAATAATTAAAATATTATTTTTCATATTATAAATTGTACCTTGATTTCCTAATAAAGTTAATAATAAGTGACCTGCGATTATATTTGCAGATAATCGAATAGATAGTGTAATAGGTCGAATAATATTTCTAATTCTTTCAATTAAAATTATAAATATTATTAAAGCTGGGGGGGTTCCTATTGGTAATAAATGAGCAAATATTTTTCTTGTATTGTTTAGTCACCCAAAGATTATTAATCTTAATCAAATTGGTAGAGCTAAAGTTAAAGTAATAACTATATGTCTTGTAGCTGTAAAAATATATGGTATTAATCCTATTAAATTATTAATAGTAATGAATCAGAATACTATAATAATAAAAGAAGTTACTCCTATAGTAAAAGTTCAATTTAATAGATTTTTAAATTCGTTATGAAGTGTTTTTATAATTGTTGAAATTAATATTTCTATTCGAGTTTTTTTAACCCAAAAATTTAGTGGTACTAGTAAAGTAGGTAAAATTAATCTTAATCAGTTTAATGCTAATAAATTAGATGTAGAGGGGTCAAAAGTTGAAAATAGGTTAGTTATTATCATTTTCTTATCATTTTCATATTATTTTAGTTGTTTCAAATTTTGTATTTTTTATTTCATTTTTTTTTATAGTAGTAATAAATTGTATAAGTATTATATTTATAAGAATTAATAAAAAAGGAATTAAAGATATAAGTCATCAGTTTATAGGGAATATTTGGGGTATTAAGAAAAGCCTTATAATAAAATATTAGGCAATAATATTTTGACAAAATATAGTTATTTATTTAACTATTTTCTTTATTTTATTAAGGGAATATATTTCCATAAAATGGTTTAAGAGACCATAGCTTAAATTTCAGCCACTTAATATTATTATTTTATTCTATTTTATTAATTCATTTAATAAAATTATGGGGAGGAGTTCTTTCAATTACAATTGGTATAAAACTATGATTAGCCCCACAAATTTCTGAGCATTGTCCAAAAAATAAACCAGAGCGAGAAGCAATTATAGGTACTTGATTAATGCGGCCTGGTATTGCATCTGCTTTAATACCAAGAGAGGGTATTGCCCATGAATGGATAACGTCTGCTGCAGAAATTAGTATTCGGATATTAATATTTGAGGGGATGATGGTTCGGTTATCTACATCTAATAAACGGAAGGAATTTGTTTCTAAATCTTCCGAAGGAATTATATAGGAGTCAAATGAAATTTGTTTAAAATCTGAGTATTCGTATGATCAGTACCATTGATGCCCAATTGTTTTAATTGTTAAATTAGGTGCTCTTGATTCATCTATTATATAAAGGATTTGTAGAGAGGGAAATGCAATAAAAATTAGTATAAAGGCGGGGATAATAGTCCAGAAGGTTTCAATTTCTTGGCCGTCTAGTAAGAATCGATTAAAATATTTATTAAATAGTGTATTTAGTATTATATATGCTACAAGAATAGTAATAAGTGTAAGAATAACTATTGTATGATCATGAAAAAAAATTATTTGTTCTATAATAGGAGAAGCTGCATCAGGGAAAATAATTTTATTTCAAGTTGCCATTTTATTTATTAGTAATTCTTAATTGGGTATAAGTATGGTCTTCTGGGGGTAGAGGGTGACTTCATTCAATTGATGAGGGTATATGTGAAGAGAATAAAATAAGACGTTGTGAAATTAATCTTTCTCAGAGGATAAAAATAAATATGATCAATGCAATAATAGATAATAAAGAGCCTAATGATGAGATAATATTTCATGCTGTGTATGCATCAGGGTAATCTGAGTATCGTCGTGGTATCCCATTTAATCCTAAAAAGTGTTGGGGAAAGAAGGTTAAATTTACTCCTAAGAATATAATTATAAAATGTGTTTTTAATCATTTTGGATTTATTGCTACCCCTAAAAATAAGGGGAATCAATGGGTTATTCCCCCAATAATAGCAAATACAGCCCCTATCGATAATACATAGTGAAAATGAGCAACTACATAGTAGGTATCATGAAGAACAATATCAAGAGAAGAGTTAGCTAAGATTACCCCTGTTAATCCTCCAATTGTAAATAAAAATACAAATCCTAAAGCTCAGTATAAGGAAGGATCTATATTTAATTTGGCTCCATGAATTGTTGCTAGTCAACTAAAAATTTTAATGCCCGTAGGCACTGCAATGATTATAGTTGCAGCTGTAAAATAAGCTCGTGTGTCCACATCTATTCCTACTGTAAATATATGATGGGCTCAAACAACAAAACCTAAGATTCCAATAGCTAGTATCGCATAAATTATTCCTAGTGTCCCAAATGGTTCTTTTTTACCTGTTTGGTGTCTAATAATATGAGAGATTATTCCAAATCCTGGTAGGATAAGAATATAAACTTCAGGGTGTCCAAAAAATCAGAATAGATGCTGATAAAGAATAGGGTCTCCCCCGCCAGAAGGGTCAAAAAAAGAAGTATTAAAATTTCGGTCTGTTAAAAGTATTGTGATAGCTCCTGCTAATACAGGTAGAGATAATAGCAATAAAATGGCTGTAATTTTTACAGATCACACAAATAAAGGTATACGCTCTATAATTATACCTTGTGTTCGTATATTAATAATAGTAGTAATAAAATTAATAGCTCCTAAAATTGATGAAATACCCGCTAAGTGAAGAGAAAAAATTGTTAGGTCTACAGAGGCTCCTGTATGGGCAATATTTCTTGATAATGGAGGATACACAGTTCATCCTGTACCTGCCCCGTTTTCTACTATAGTAGATGATAATAATAGGAAAGAAGGGGGAAGTAGCCAAAAACTTATATTATTTAATCGTGGGAATGCTATGTCTGGTGCTCCTAATATTAGAGGTACTAGTCAATTTCCAAAACCCCCAATTATAATAGGTATAACTATAAAGAAAATTATTACAAAAGCATGGGCAGTAACAATTACATTGTAAATTTGATCATCATTTATTAATGACCCTGGTTGGCCTAATTCAGTTCGAATTAGAATTCTTAAGGCTGAACCAATTATAGCAGCTCATATCCCAAAAATTATATATATAGTCCCAATATCTTTATGGTTAGTAGAAAATAATCATCGCGGTAAAAT